CATGCATTGATGGGTGGTGAGGACCCATATTGACTATCATGAGGTCTTTTCTTGTAGCTGGTGCAGTCATAGGTTTTTTCCCCATTCATTCTTCCATGAATTGCTGAAAACAAAAAGAGGGTCATCAAAATTAAAATAACTTTTCAAATTAACGAGTTTTTGTCTCTCGAATATTTAACTGACCAATTAATTCTTTATACCGTACTCTATTTTTTTTTGATAAATAAGCGAGCAGGCGTTGGCGCTTTCCCAGAATTTTCCGCAGGCCTCTCTGAGATAAATAGTCTTTTTTGTGCAATTTCAAATGGGAAGTAAGTCGTCGTATCTTATTAGTAAAACGGAATACTTGAAATTCAACAGACCCTGGGTTTTCCTCTTTTTTTTTTTGTGAAAAAACTGAAATGAATGGATTTTTTACCATAAAAGAATTTTTCTCCTCCCCCCCCCTTTTTTTTCCAAATATGAATTTTACCGATCAATAATGTGAGTTAGTTTAATTTGATATACACAATAAACTCATTTTTTATTTTTTATGGAATTCTATATCTAATTTTATCAAATCAAATAAATCAATCCAATTTAAATTGGATTCGGATAGGCATACAACAAAATTAGATATTTTGCATTTTCAAAAGAGAATTGTTTAATCTTATCTTAAAATTTATAAAGTAAGAAGGTTTTTTTGATGCGTTTTTAGAAATAAAATAATGGATACCTCATTACATTAAATTAGTATCATATATATTAGACTAAAATGTAAGACAAGTTATATGTGCATTTGTTTGCTTTCATATATCAGATATGATATAGGACATAAAGTATCATTAACCTCTTTTCAATTGTGGGTACATATGTATCCTTAAGAGACTGAAACGACTGCCATTATTTGTATCAAACCAATATCGATTCATACATGCCAAATCTTCTAATCGATAATTGGGCCAAAGAAAGAATTTTAATTTAATTAATTGATGTCTATCAATATCTTTATTTTCATTCAAACATTGACCACAACTTTGAAAATTATTCTCATTCCAAAATAGAATATTTTGATCCAAACTTTGTCTATTTTTTGAATGTAAATAAATTAGAATTCTTAATTCTCTACGACGTCTAGACGATAAAATATTTTCAGGGAAAGGAAAATCAGAATAATTATTTCCAGTTAGATGTCTTTGAATAAATTTATCAAAACCCTCCTTATCGGCATATCTTTGCTCTCGGTATCTTTGATTAGTACAATGCCTACTCTTATGAATTAATGAAATATTTATGGTTTGATGCATAATAAACGGTCCTGATTTTTTTACAGACAGACGAAGAGGTTCGATAATCAATATCCCCCTTTTCCTCAATTCTGTAAAAGTGAAATTCTTATTAATCAGCATTATATCAAGATTCATTTCTCTCCTTTGAATAGAGGATAGAGTTATTTTGTTTGGATTTTTCATTCTAAGTAGGAGACAATATACTTTGATATTATTGATCATTCTTTGATTCAAAGCACCATCCCATCTCAATTGAAAAAGTAAATATCTTTTCAGGAATAAATCTAGTTCTGCTTCCGTATTGCTCTTGTATTGTTTTTTCTTTTGTAGTTTTTTCATGCCTGATTCTGAATAAATTTCCTCAACCTCGTTTTCTTGATTTAAAAGAAGAGATACAAGATTTTCTTGGTTTTGCACCTTTGATCTAAGATCTCTTTGGTTTTCAGATTCTTTTTGATTTTTTAATTCAAATTCAAAAGATTTTTTTTCGTTCGACGATATAATTTCTTTTTGCTTTCTATTGATGTTTTGAGTTTCACTAAGATTTTCATTTTTATTAAAATAAAAAAAAAGGAAGTTGTTTGGTATAAACCAGGGTTTCATTTTATATGCATTATAAAGTAGTAAAAATTCTGGGAAGAACCAAAGTTCCAGATTTGGTATAGGATGACTTAGTATTTCTGCATTCATTCCCATCCAATCCCATTTTTTTTTTTTTTTGGAGGAATTGCTTTCTTCATCTTGATGAACCATAAGATAAAAAAGGTTTTTTTTTTCAATTTTATCAATTAGTTGATAATTAGAATTAGTATTCTCGGTTTTAGTATTTTGATTCTTGTTGGTATCGACCTTGACCCAGGCTTCAATATCTATTTTTTTTCTAAGACAAAAATTGATGATTTTCCAATCAAAATATTTTCGATCCGTATTTTTTTCCATATATATAATATCACTTTTGCCTAGAAAATTATTGATAGGGATATAGGCTAATCTATCAAATGTTTTTCTTTTCTGTGTGTTGTAATTATAAGAATTCTTTTGAGTCTTATTTACTTGTAATGGTGATCTATAAATGGGTGGGTCCTCTTTCTTTTCATAATTAATAGATCTATAAGATAAAAGATTATATATATAGTATTTTTGAAAATTCTCTTTCTGATTTGATAATAAATATACTTTGTAATCGCTTTGTTTTTTATAATAACTTAATTGTTCTTTTTCATATGAATCCTCTTTCTTTAAATTTGTATTTTGAATTGTATGGCATTGATTGGTGCTATTTTGCCACTTTTGTGCTATTAATTTAGACCATCTAATCTGAGATAAATGGTATTGATAATGACCTATTAACCAGTTTTTCCATTTATTTTTTTTCGAGTTCCGAAGTTTCTTAGCTTTGAATTCAGAATCAATTATTCCTTGTCTTCCAAAATAAGTTTTTATTGAAGTTTTAAGAAAAAGGGGTGTTCCGTGATATTCAAGAATAGATCTTAACTTGTTTAATTTAAGAACTTGGATTTGTGACAATTTGTAAAATACATATGCTTGTGAGAAGGAGGATAATCCATCAACATTCTGTGAATTATTATTACTAATATTATAAAAGGATTTTTGTATAGTTGAAATAAAGTCAATTTTCGTTTTATTAGTTTTATTACCTTTTTCATGATTTTTTTGAATATTTAAAATGGGTTTATCAATAAGAGTTTTTGTAGATTCAAGAAAAAGTTTTGTATGCATTCTGGGAATATTAATCATAGATACAAGTATATCTATGTATATCTTTTCAATGAAAAATTTTATAAAAAAAGAAAATTTACGAATTAATCGAGCGCTGCGCCTTTTTAATATTTGCCAAATAGTTTTTGGGAATTCGAATCTTTTAGCATTCGAACTACTTTTATTAGTATTAGGACTAACATTTATTCCTGGAATCACTTTTTTTTTTTCTTTTGTAATTTTTTCTATTTTTTTTCTAATTGTACTTGTTCTATCAGTTAGATCCTTCGTTTTTTTTTCTGTCATTAAATAATTTGTCCAACTTGTAGATCTAATTTGATTCACAGATTCATGAATTATTTGATTATACGTTATAGAATCTTTTTCTTTTTTCGTTTCGCTTGATTTATCTACTTCTTTGAATCTACTAAATAGAATTCTTTTTATTTTTGAAATTTCTTTTATTATTATTTTTAAAAATAGAATACTTTTGCTAAACCATTTGTTTGTTTTTTTTGAGATAGTTAGAAAAAATCTTGTTCTTGCTTTTAAAACTTGTAGAATTAGAAAATATTTTTTTTTGAAGTTTCCAATTTTTTTTTCGAGTCTCTTTAAAATAGGTCCAAAAAAGGAAGGCCGTTTTCGGGGAGAACCAAAAGGAAGTTCAGTCTCCATTCCCCAAACTGTTAAAAAAGAAAAATCATCTTTTTGCCCTTTCTTTTTCATTCGATCTATATAAGAAGACCCTAACTTAGACCCGTACCAAGGTTTTAGACAGAAAGGAAATAGTATTTTTATCTGAATGCCGTCTATTAACCAATTTTTTGGAAATTCTCTTTTTGATAATTGAACGCCATTATAGGTGCATTTAATATGTATTTCTCTATTCCATTCCTTGAAATCCTCAGACCATTCAGGAAATTGCAATAGTAGTATACGGATAATATTTTTAGCTACTATTAATGAAGGTAATAGAATATATTTTCTAAGAGTCGATTGAGTTATTAACATTAAACCTCTTACTGCTTGTGCGAGTGGGATGGTATCCCAGGCTTCTGCTATTTCTATTCGTGCTTTTTCCTTTCTTTTGTTCTCTTCTTTTTTGTCCTTCTCTTTTTTTTCTTCTATATCTATATAATCATAATCTGAAATTTTTAGTTCTGCTCCCTCTCCCATCCAGTTTCGAAAAATGAGTTTCATTACTCCGTAGGTATCAAAAAAAAGAAGGTGTGGTTTGTATATTCTGTTCAAAAAGAGGAGAGAATGCGCATTTGCTTGAAAGAGTTCCCCAATAACTGTTTTACGTCTTTGTGCTCGCATAGACCCTTTGATTATGTCTCGACGAAAATCCGATTGTTGCGAATAGCGTATCAAAGCCACTTCGTCTGTTTTATCAGGATTTGTAATATCTTTATTATCATTATTTCGCCGATTATCAGTAAAAACCACTACACGTTTGGCTTTTCTTGAACGAATCTGATAATCAATGGGTACTTCTTCTTCACCCTCTCCTTCCTGTTGTTCTAATTCATTGATTAATTTGAATGACCATCGAGGGACGTTTTTACTGATTTCTTTTATTCCAATAATTTTTTTTTTTCTTTTTTTATTTTTAGTATCAGTTCTAATTGCATCGAATAAAAATTTTAAAAATTTTGTTTCCTTTTCGGAATCCATTCTTTCTTGTTCTAAAAATAAAAAGGATCCTTTCAAATTGAAGTTTGATTCTCTTTCTCTAGCAAGTTGACTGATTAAAGTCAAGAAATACCTTCTTTTTTTTGATAATGTTTTTTTTTCAAATCGTTCTCTTTTCTGTTCCAATTTTCGGCGATCCGTATCAGTAAGAAAGAGAACATGAATTTTATTTCTTTCTATAAAACTTTCTATTAAAATTTCATTTCTAATTAAAGATGAAAGAAATTTTTTGATTCTTCCACGAAGCGACCCATTCAAGAAAGGATCATATATTTGGTGCAAGTATTCTTTTTTATTCCCCTCATTACACAATCGAAT